CTCGAATATAAAAAATAAAGAGATATTTATTTTATTCCAATAATTTTTGTTTTATTGTTGGAAATAGTTATAACTGCAAGGTAATCAGAAAAAAAAGGAAAAAATAAAATACGTAAACTCCAAGGTAAAACGAAATTCGACCATTGCCGGCACTGCCGGCATATTTGATACCTTCGGCTAGGAAAAAACTCGCAATACCTAGTCCGTTCGTAATTGCATCAATTACTCTTATATCAAAAAAACGACTTAGTTGAGCTAATCTTCTTATACCATTTTTTAAGGAAATATCATAAAAAAGATCTATGTAACCACGATGATATGACCAATTATATAGAATATTTATTATTTTACTCTCCAAATAAAATGCAAGTTTTGGAGCATAAAATAATATAGAAATTCTTTTAACAAAAAAATTAAAATTTTGTAAAGAGCAATAAATAGGCTTATAGAAAAAAAATGATATAATTATTCCGCAACAAGCTATACTGAGTGAAAAAACCGCATTTGTAAAAAATTCATACCAATCCACAGAATGGGTTCGGTTTTGATGTAAAAGATTTATGGACGGAGTTAACAATTTAGATAATATACCTAAATCCACGCCTTCCTGATTGAATAAAGGAATTCCTACAGCACCAACAAATAACGTAAATAAAACTAATACAAGTATCGGAAATAAGAGGGTATTGTCCGACTCATGAGGATATGAGAAAGTTTTCTTAGTATTACTCAAATGAGTAATACTAAGAAAAGTAAAAGGCTGTACCATGTTTCTTCCATTTTCATTACTATCAATTTGGTATGTGTTTAAAAAACAAACTCTTTCATTGTTTTTCATCATTAATAAATCAAATAAAGGAAAGTTTGTTTTCATATTCATAACTTTTTGTCCTTCTTTATCTTTACCCCATAGAGACATAGAATATAACGAGCTGTTTTTTTTGCCACTGTAATTTTGAAAATAAATGTTGAAATGTCCTTCAAAAGTAAGTAAATATATACGAAACATATAAAAGGCAGTTAATCCTGCCGTAGAACAAGCAATTATTGCAAAAATTGGTGAATACAACCAACTATCATTAAGAATTTCATCTTTGGACCAAAAACAAGCAAGAGGTGGAATACCACAAAGAGAAAGTGTACCTAATAAAAAAGAAGTTTTTGTAATTGGTACATGTTTTCTTAAACCGCCCATAATAACAATATTCTGACTTTTTTCTGGAGAATATCCAACAATAGTTTCCATCGAATGAATAATCGATCCAGATCCTAAGAACAACAATGCTTTCGAATAAGCGTGAGTAATCAAATGAAATAAAGCAGCTTGATAGGAACCCATACCTAAAGCTAACATCATATAACCCAATTGAGACATTGTAGAATAAGCTAAACCTCTTTTAATATCTTTTTGAGCAAGAGCTAAAGTAGCTCCTAAAAATAATGTTATTATACCTACCAAAGATATTATATTTAATATGTAAGGTATACCTATGAAAAGAGGAAGAAGGCGAGCTACAAGAAAAATTCCTGCTGCTACCATAGTAGCAGCATGTATAAGAGCCGAAATAGGGGTAGGCCCTTCCATGGCATCAGGTAGCCAGATATGAAGGGGAAATTGGGCGGATTTAGCAACTGCGCCGGCAAATAATAGTAAAGCACATAAAGTAACAAATAAAAGATTAACTTCATTATTGTAAATTAAGTTATTCAATATTTTAAACAAATCCCGAAATTCAAAACTGCCTGTTATCCAATACAAACCTAAAATTCCTAATAATAAACCAAAATCCCCGATACGATTAGTTACAAAAGCTTTTTGACAAGCATTCGCCGCACTGGGTCGTGTGAACCAAAAACCTATTAATAAATAAGAACACATTCCAACTAATTCCCAAAAAAAATAAATTTGTATTAAATTCGAACTAGTAACTAATCCCAACATGGACGTATTAGAAAAACTCATATAAGCAAAAAATCGGACATATCCCTGATCATGAGACATATAATTGTCACTATAAATAAGAACCATAATCCCAACACTAGTGATTAATATTGACATAATCGAAGTAAGTGGATCAACCAAGGAGCCAAACTCTAAATAAAAATCATTATTGATGGTCCAAGACCATACATATTGATATACAGAATTATTATTTATTTGCTGAATAAATAAATGGGCTGAAAAAACCATAACTATACTTAATAAGAAAACACTAGTAAAAGCCCACATACGGCGAAGGTTTTTGGTTACCGTTGGAAAAATTATAAGTCCTGTTCCTATTAACATAGGAACTGGAAGTGGAATAAAAGGTATGATCCATGAATATTGATATGTATATTCCATAAAAAAATAAATAAAAAAAAAAATATATTAAATTATATTAATTAATTGTTTCTGATTCACCATTTCTTATTTCTTTTCTTTTGAAAGAAAGAGGTCGATTAATAAAAAAAAAATTAAGATATATAAAATAAAACTTAAATAAAATTTTTTAGCTTTAATTATTCGTAATCTTTCGAAACAACTTCAAATATTTCAAACGAAGGGGTTAGGTTTGTTCAAATTATATGAACAAGGTTTGAATGAAAAATAAATATGTATTTTTTTTTTTAGTAATATTGAATTGTTAATTTTAAGTCAAATTTTATGAAGATAAAAAATTAAAAATTTCATTTTAGGTCTAATTATTACGTATTACAATAATTTATTTATATCTCGAAAGGATAAATAATGACAACAAAAAGAGTCTTTTATATGCATGATAAAGTCCATAACTTGACTAATAAAACCTAATTTCCCATAAAACAAAATGTCTTTGTTGCGGTTTATTTCAGTTATTCCGACTCATTTCATTAAGGAATTTTTTTTAGAACTAAATTGATTGTCTTACATTACATTACAAAAAAGCTATTTGTAGGAAATACTATGATATTCCCCGCTTTATTTTCCGGAAAATTTATGGAAAATAAAAATAAAGGGGCCCATAAAAGGCTTTTACAAAATTCGTTATTTTGTATACTTTAATAAATTAACTACTAGGTTCATTCAAATTTAAAAATTAAAATTAAGTGTACTCTTTTTTATTCGAACTTGACCAATTTAATTAATACATATAGAAAAATTATTAAAATTTTTTTAGTAAGCAGGACGGGCATTGGGTTATTAAACCTTTCGATGTATTTTATTACATGTAAGAATGTAATACGGCGAAAATATAAATAAAATAAAAAATATTTTTTATTTTATCTACTTCAATATATTCTATTTGACATAGTGGATACTTAAGGTAATAAACTATTAAATGAAAAATCTCGTTGTTCGTTAAGTAAAAAAAAAAAAATGATAATTAAGAATAATAAATATTATTAATGCAAACGTTTAAATCCTTAATTTTGAAACAAAATTTTATTGATGAATTTTAATTTTGCCTAAAAAAAAGATTGAATTAACTTCCTCAATCTCGACGATTGAATTAAAATAGGTTATTATTATTTCGAATAAGCCGCTATGGTGAAATCGGTAGACACGCTGCTCTTAGGAAGCAGTGCTAGAGCATCTCGGTTCGAATCCGAGTAGCGGCATGGCATTTTATAAAAGAGTAAGTAATTAATTTAATTCCTGTTTTAATTCCTATAATTCCTATAATTAATAATTAAGGGAACCCTTATTTTTATTTTTAATAATTTTTATGGTATTTTCAACTTTAGAGCGTATATTAACTCATATATCCTTTTCGATCATTTCAATTGTAATTATAATTCATTTAATAACTTTATTAGTTGATGAAATCGTAGGACTATATGATTCATCCGAAAAGGGAATGATAGCTACTTTTTTTTGCATAACAGGATTATTAGTTACCCGTTGGTTTTTTTTAGGACATTTACCATTAAGCGATTTGTATGAATCATTAATTTTTCTTTCGTGGAGTTTTTTCATTATTCATATGATTCCGTATTTAAAAAAAAAAAAAAACCATTTAAACGCAATAACTGCGCCAAGTGTTATTTTTACCCAAAGTTTTGCGACTTCGGGTCTTTTAACAGAAATGCACCGCTCTTCAATATTAGTACCCGCGCTACAATCCCATTGGTTAATGATGCACGTAAGTATGATGGTATTGGGCTATGCAGCTCTTTTGTGTGGATCATTATTATCCCTAGCCCTTCTAGTCATTACATTTCGAAAATTCATAAAGGTTTTTAGTAAAAACAATAATTTATTAAATGAGTCATTTTCCTTTGCTGAGATTCAATACGCGAATGAAAGAAACAATGTCGTACAAAACACTTATGTAATTTCTTCTCAGAATTATTACCGGTATCAATTAATTAAACAATTGGATAATTGGAGTTATCGTATTATTAGTTTAGGGTTTATTTTTTTAACCATCGGTATTCTTTCGGGAGCAGTCTGGGCTAATGAAGCATGGGGAGCTTATTGGAATTGGGATCCAAAAGAAACTTGGGCATTTATTACTTGGACCATATTTGCAATTTATTTACATATTCGAACAAATAAAAATTTTGAAAGTGTAAATTCTGCGATTGTGGCCTCAATCGGTTTTCTTATCATTTGGATATGCTATTTTGGCGTTAATCTATTAGGAATAGGGTTGCATAGTTATGGTTCGTTTACATTACCATCTAATTGAGTACTTACTTAACTATAGGACAGGATACGTGTATATCTATGAAAACCTCATGTAAACCATCAAGAACCATTTGAATCATTCTATATTACATTAATGAATTCAAATGGTTTTCGAAAATGTCAACCATATCTAGTTATATAGTTATAATACAATTCCAAATTTTTTATTTAACTTTCAAGCAGAAAAATAAAGACTTATTTTTTATTGGATAACAAATGGTTTTAAAAATCCCATGATTATTAGAGTTTGCTTTATTGACTAAACATGTCTAAAAAAAAATTCGATAGAATAGCTTCTACCTTGTCAACTGATAATGCGAAAACGAAATCGGGATAAATACCAATACCTATTACAGGCAAAAGTATAGAAGTCGAAACAAATAACTCTCGCGGACCAGAATCAAAAAAAAAAGAGTTTGGGGCATTATTAAAAAGCTTGTATCCGTAGAACATCTGGCGTAACATAGATAATGAATAAATAGGAGTTAATATCATGCCGATTGCCATTATAAAAGTAATGAATATTTTTGTCATTAAAAGATATTTTTGGCTAGTAAGGATTCCAAAAAAAACTATCAATTCGGCAACAAAACCACTCATGCCCGGTAATGCAAGCGAAGCCATTGAAAAGATGCTGAAAGTCGTGAATATTTTTGGAATTGCAATAGCCATTCCACCCATTTCGTCGAGATAAACAAGTCGTATTCTATCATAACTCGTTCCGGCCAAGAAAAAAAGCGCAGCGCCAATAAATCCGTGAGAAATTATTTGTAAAATGGACCCGTTAAGTCCTGTATCGCTTAGAGAACCAATTCCTATAATTATGAAACCCATATGCGATACAGAGGAATAAGCTATTCGTTTTTTTAAATTACGCTGACCGAGAGATGTTGAAGCTGCATAAATTATTTGAATTGTGCCTATTATCATCAGCCAAGGAGAAACTATAGAATGGGCGTGGGGTAATAATTCCATATTGATTCGAACCAATCCATACGCTCCCATTTTTAATAAAATTCCGGCTAAAAGCATACAAGTACTATAGTGGGCTTCTCCATGGGTGTCTGGTAACCATGTGTGTAAGGGTATGATCGGTGATTTGACAGCAAAAGCAATAAGAAATCCAATATAGAAGATTATTTCCAGCGCTACAGGATACGATTGATTAGCCGATGTTTCAAAATTTAATGTTGGTTCATTGGAACCATATAACCCAATACCTAGAACTCCGATTAATAAAAAAACAGAACCTCCGGCAGTGTATAAAATAAATTTTGTAGCTGAATACAAACGTTTCCTCCCCCCCCACATTGATAGAAGTAGATAAACTGGAATTAATTCCAACTCCCACATGATAAAAAAAAGTAAAAGGTCTTGAGAAGAAAATGGGCCTATTTGACCGCTATACATTGCTAACATTAGGAAATGTAATAGTCGGGAATCTCGAGTGACGGGCCAAGCCGCTAAAGTAGCTAAAGTTGTGATAAATCCTGTCAGTAAAACCGGTCCTATAGAAATCCCATCTATTCCCAATCTCCAGTAAAAATAAAAAAAATGGATCCAGTTATAATTCTCTGTTAATTGCATTAATGGATCATCCAATTGGAAATGATAACTGAATGCATAAGTTGTTATAAGGAGTTCCGTTATGCATATAAATAAAGTATACCACCGAATTACCTTATTTCCTCTATGAGGAAGAAATAAAATTAAGGAACCCGCGGATATTGGAAAAACTACAATTAGCGTTAACCAAGGAAAATTATTCATGGTAAAAACAAAATAAACTTGGACCAGAAAAACCCGTGCTCGAAATATATATTTTGAGCGCGGGTTTTTGTCGGTAAGGGTAAAAAATAAAATGTATTCGAGTAGGGTTTTCTGGAAAGTATTAATAAGCTAGACCCATACTTCGAGTGGTTTCATTCCATAAATAAACGCGAACGCTCAAGAAATCTGTTGGACAGGCGGATTCACATCTCTTACAACCAACACAATCTTCGGTTCTTGGAGCGGAAGCGATTTGCTTAGCCTTACATCCGTCCCAAGGTATCATTTCTAATACATCGGTTGGGCAGGCTCGCACACATTGAGTACACCCTATACACGTATCATAAATCTTTACTGAATGTGACATTGTATCTATAAATTTTTTAACGTCATAAATTTTCGATCTAGTAACTTTGTAAATGAATCATATATTTAGACACCAGATGAATCAATAATTTACCATAAATTTTTAAGAAATCTACTTCTGCATCGACTCATGCGATATAGCCAAGATACTTTGATTTCTTACATTTTCGAAAACATGTATCGTCATATGTTTAAGGTATAGTGGTTTAATTGAAATTTTTTAATATTCCAATTTATATGATTAATACTACTTATTCAACAAATTCGATTGATTGATACGAATTGATTTTCTGTTACGATAAATTGACGAAATAATAGCCGGTCCAATAGCTGCTTCAGCGGCTGCAATAGCTATAACAAAAATTGAGAAAATATTTCCTTTTAATTGGCGACTATCAAAAAAATCAGAAAATGTTACGAAATTTATATTAACGGCATTCAGTATAAGTTCAAGACACATAAGAGCTCTAACCATATTTCGGCTCGTGATCAATCCATAGATACCGAGAGAAAATAAGTAGGCACTCAAAACAAGTACGTGTTCAAGCATCATTGACTAACCCCGTATCAATTTTGATTCGTTTCAATATGAACTCAACAACAATGCAAGAGATTCAATTGATTAGAATATAAAGTGCGTAACAAAGGAATATATTGTATTAGTAATAGATTGAATAAAATAATTTATATTTTCGATTTTAGACAGAAAAAATGTTAAAATGGAAGAGAAAAACTATAATAACACAGAAGAGAGTTTAATTTGTGTTAATGTTGCGAATTTTATAGATTTATTACTGACGCGCCACGGCAATTGCACCTATCAAACCAATTAAAAGAATTATTGAAATGAATTCAAATGGCAGAAAAAAATCTGTTGATAAATGAATTCCAATTTGTTGACTATTACTTATCAAATCTTGCTCTATAATCTGATTTGATCTTGTAGTCCAAATAATCCCGTACCATGACGTATCTGTAATAGTAATCATTAGTAAAACAAAAATACTTGTACAAATGGACAAAGTAGCCCCATCTCCAATGGCCCAAAGATTAAACTCTTTGTAATATTCTGAACCATTCATGAACATCACAGCAAATACTATTAAAACATTGATAGCTCCCACGTAAATAAGAAGTTGTGCAGCAGCTACAAAATATGAGTTTAATAGAATATAGAATAAAGATATACAAATAAGAACCAGCCCCAACGAAAAGGCTGAATAAATGGGGTTGGTAAATAATACCACACCTATACCCCCTAGTATAAGACCAGACCCCAGAAATACTAAAAGAAAATCATGTATTGGTCCAGGCAAATCCATTATATGTAAAATAAAAGATAAATAAATCAAAATGTTTTTCATGACCTTATTGAGACCCGACCAGAAATTTTTTTTTTTATAATTTTTGCGAAATTCCTAATTAAATTATAAGGGATGTGAATAAATGTAGGTACAATTTTTGGGCTCATTTGATTATTTATCGAAAACAGTAGTTATAATTTTAAATTATATATTTTCAAACCCCAATATATACAGCTATTTTAATTAATATAATATCTTTTCAATCCAAACTTCGACCCGATTCTTACTAACCAATCCAATAGTTGAAATTTTTTGTTATTGACCAAATAAAATTAAATTAAGGAAACCTTAATTTAAAATTAGATCAAAATGGAGCTTTGGTACCATTAAAGTAATTGGAAAGTATTATTTAATCAAGAGATTTACTTTTTTTAATTTGAGGCGAATTGAAAATTGTTCGAATTGTATAATCCTCAATTACTGACATTGGTAAACGACCCAAAGAAATTTGATTATAATTTAATTCGTGACGATCATAAGTCGAAAGTTCATATTCTTCAGTCATTGATAAACAATTTGTTGGGCAATACTCAACACAATTCCCACAAAATATACAGATTCCGAAATCAATACTGTAATTAAGTAACCGTTTCTTCCGAATATCTGTTTCTAATTTCCAATCAACAACGGGTAGATCTATAGGACATACACGAACACATACTTCACAAGCAATACATTTATCGAATTCAAAATGAATTCGACCACGGAAACGTTCCGCGGTTATTAATTTTTCATAAGGATATTGAATAGTTACGGGTAAACGATTTGCGTGTGATAAAGTAATCATGAAACTTTGACCAATGTACCTTGCAGCGCGTACTGTTTGTTGACCATAATTCATGAATCCAGTTACCATAGAAAACATATCGTGAATATATATGAATGGTTTTTTATTTGTTTATTTCTCTTGTTTGAAACAAATTAGGAATATAAAATATTCCTTTACAGCGAAAAAAGTTGAGACGAAGTTGTTAATAATAGATTACCGAGAGAAATAGGTAAAAGAAATTTCCAGCCAAGATTTAATAGTTGGTCCATTCTTAGCCTCGGCAAAGTCCATCTTGTTGTTATAGTAATGAACAATAACAAATAAGTTTTAGCTAATGTAATAAAGATACTAATTGTTGCTCCAAAGATTCCACTCGTTTTATTTATTTCAAAAAGCTGAGAAACATATATATCCGGAATAGGGATATTCCAACCTCCCAAGTAAAGAACTGTTACAAATAATGAAGAAATTAATAGGTTTAAATAGGAAGCAACATAAAATAAACCAAATTTGATACCTGAGTATTCGGTTTGATAACCTGCTACTAATTCTTCTTCTGCTTCTGGTAAATCAAAAGGTAATCTCTCACATTCTGCTAGGGAAGAAATGATAAAAATTATAAACCCTATAGGCTGACGCCACAAATTCCACCCCCCAAAACCATATTTTGATTGCGCCTCAACTATATCAATTGTACTTGAACTATTAGATAATTATAGTCGATGATACCATCACTGTTATCATCGCTATTACAGAACCGTACATGAGATTTTCACCTCATACGGCTCCTTGAAGGCCTGAAATAAATTTAAGGACCGAGTAAGTCTTATTTTATCTTTATATGTTTGTAGAATTGATAAGGTCCAATTTTATTGAACGGCTCAAAATTAGACCCATTTAATTCTGCCTGTTATAATTATTATTTTTATACAATTATTATATTATTTTTATACAATTATTAAATTATTATTTTAATAATTAAAAAATAAAATAATAAGAAAAAAAACAACAACGTACTTCTGAATTGATCTCACCCTTTCTTTAAGAATTTTAATTCTTCTTTGTTGAGTAATAACTTTATTTGTCAATAAAATACTTCTTGTAACAATAATAAAAAACCCGCCGCTTTCACTTACGAAAAACAATTTCATATTAATTTTCATATTAATTCATGAATTATGATACAAATTATGTAATATGTAATATATGAGTTATGGAAATTAAAAATATATTTTTTTTGTAGTTGAGTTTATTCCCGCCCCCTTTTTTTCGTTACTATTCTTCTTTCTATTTCTAAGAGAAAGGGGTCTTACAAACTAAAGTAAAGGATTTTTTCGTTTCCAATAGTTACATATTTAATCGGTGGATAGGAGCATATTCTGGATTGGAATCGTGCTTTGGGGAGTACTGCCTAATCATTTCTACCAACTTTAAGCCCCAATAAGTCTTCTTTATTTGGATATTATCTAAAAATTTCCTTTTGAATAATTTAAATAATATCCATTTCCATTACTAACCCATTCCATATCTTGGTGTTTCTAACCATCCACTCGTTTTTGTTCAACCCCCCGTTATGATAATACGTGTATGTTAATACATACAAACGCTAGTGAAAACGCAATACGGTTGATCTTTTGAGCCCGCTTCAAGTACGGCTGACCACTCAACCTATTTTTGGGGAAACGGTCTTTTCTCTTTATATTTATTTCCGTTTAACTCTTTAATTAACTCTTATACATGGAAAATGAGACTCAATATTTTTACTGCGAATTTATATAGTATATATAAGATATAGGCTGTTTTCTTTCACTCATATAACTATTTTATTTAACTCTTCAATCCAAATAATTAATAAAAAAAAAAAATTAAGATATATAATCAATTCATCTCATCCCTTTCTTACTAGAAAGGAAGGAATAGATAAAATTTTATGTCTATGTATCAACGAATCGCACGTAGAGATATTGATAACACACATAAAGTTAATGGTATTTCATAACTAATGGATTGAGCAGCAGCTCGTAGACCGCCTAAAAAGGAATATTTATTATTTGACCCGTATCCTGACATAAGAAGTCCAATGGGAGCAATACTTGAAATGGCAATCCATAAAAAAATACCGATATTTAGATCCGCTAAAACAAGATGATAACCAAGAGGAACTACTAAATAGCTTACTAAAATTGATATAACTGCTATAGATGGACCGATACTGAATAAACGAGTATCCCCTCTAGATGGAAAAATATTTTCTTTGAAAAGAAGTTTTGTCCCATCTGCTAGAGCTTGAAGAACTCCCAAAGGTCCCGCATATTCAGGTCCAATACGTTGTTGTATTCCTGCGGATATTTCTCTTTCTAACCATACAATTACCAACACGCCTATTGTGATTCCCAATACAAGAGTCAAAATAGGAATAAGTAACCATATAATTCCATAAACCTCTTTTAAAACTTCCAATCTAGAAAAAGAATCGATATCTTGTACGTCTAGTGTATCAATTATCATTTCAACGATCAACTTCTCCCATAATGATATCTATACTACCTAGTATTGTCATAATATCAGCCAATTTCATTCTTTTAACTAACTGCGGAAGAATTTGCAAATTGATAAAACCTGGAGGGCGAATTTTCCATCTCCAAGGACAACAACTCCGATCCCCTATCATAAAAATCCCCAACTCTCCCTTTGGGGCTTCGACTCTCACATAAAGCTCTTGTTTCGGCAATTCAAATGTCGGAGAAGGTTTTTTACTAATAAAGCGATATTCAAAATCATTCCATTCTGGATTCCTTTCTCGATCAAAGTATCGGATTTCTAAATTCTCATAGGGTCCCCCCGGAATTCCTTCCAGAGCCTGTTGAATAATTTTTATGGATTCTATCATTTCGCCAATTCGGACTAAATAACGAGCCAATGAATCTCCTTCTTTTTGCCATTGTACTTCCCAATCAAATTCGTCGTAACACTCATAATGATCAACTTTACGAAGATCCCATTGGATTCCGGACGCTCGCAACATTGGTCCCGATAAACCCCAATTTATTACTTCCTCGCTACCAATAACCCCTACCCCCTCGACTCGTTCTACAAAAATAGGATTTCGTGTAATAAGCTGTTGATATTCAGCAACCCTTGTTAAAAAATAATCGCAGAAATCCAAACATTTATCTATCCAGCCATGAGGTAGGTCGGCTGCTATTCCTCCGATCCGAAAATAATTATGCATCATTCTCATACCAGTGGCAGCTTCGAATAGATCATATACTAATTCCCTTTCTCTGAAAATATAGAAAAAGGGAGTCTGGGCACCAATATCCGCCATAAAAGGACCCAGCCATAACAAATGAGAAGCTATACGGCTCAACTCCAACATAATTATTCTTATATAACTGGCTCTCTTAGGTACTTGAATATTTCCCAACTTTTCCGGTCCATTTACAGTTATTGCTTCTGTGAACATAGTAGCTAAATAATCCCAACGTGTTACATAAGGCAAATATTGGATAGTTGTTCGGTTTTCTGCAATTTTTTCCATCCCTCGGTGTAAATAGCCCAATATTGGTTCACAGTCAATAACATCTTCACCATCTAGAGTAATGATAAGTCGAAGAACACCATGCATTGATGGATGTTGAGGGCCCATATTGACTATCATGAGGTCTTTTTTTGTAACTGGTATATTCATAGTTTTTTCCTTGATTCATTCTTTCATGAATTGCTGAAAACGAAAAAAAGTTCATTAAAATTCAAGATATAATAAATCAAATAATTAAAAACGCCCCCTAAAATTAACGAGTTTTTGACTCCCGAATATCCAAGCGATTAATTAATTCTTTATAACCCATTATATTTTTCTTTGACAAATAAGACAGCAGTCGTTCACGTTTTCCTAGAAGTTTACGAAGGCCTATCTGAGATAAATAGTCTTTTTTGTGTAATTTTAAATGTGAAGTAAGTCTTCGTATCCTATTCGTGAAACGAAATATTTGAAATTCAACAGATCCTCTGTTTTCTTCTTTTTCTTTTTGTGAAATAACCGAAATGAATGAGTTTTTTACCATAAAATGAAAACCTCCCCTATTTTTTTATTTTAAAATATTTTTTTTTATTGATAGATATCTTTATTGATCAGTAATAATAATGTCACTCGTTTTAATTTAGTCTATACAAGAATCCTAATTTCGTTAACAATTTCATATTTTATTAAATTATTAAATCAAATGGAATAAATCCTATTTTTATTTTATTTAAAATTATATTTTAACATGTATCAGAAAAGTTCGCTTTTTATCCACAGAATATACTTAAAAAGGGACTCCCAGCAACAAATGGCCTTGTAATTGTAATTCGTTGTCGGTGGCAGATAGATATGTATTCCTAACATACTGAAACGACTGCCATTATTGGTATTAAACCAATACCGATTCATAGAAGCTAAATCTTCTAATCGATAATTGGGCCAAAGAAATAACTTTAATTTAATAAATTTTTTTTTATATCTTGTGTTTTTATCCAAAATTGGGCTGTTTACTTTATTCCGATTCCCAAACGCTGAATTATTATGCCTATCATCTCTCTTCCTAGAATTTAAACAAATTAGAATTCTAAATTCTCTCCGAAGTCTAGGTGATAAAATATTTTCAGGAACAAGTAAATCATAATAATTTTTATCGCTATTTCGAGTAATTTTTTTATTTTTTGTAATGCTTTCATCAAAATTATTATCAATATATTTTTTTTGTCGATATTTTTTATTTATTTGGTGTTTACTTTTATGAACCAATGAAATACTAATGGTTTGATACACAATAAATTGCCCATCATTTTGCATAGATAGACGGAGTGGTTCAAGAATAAAAATTCCTCTTTTAATCAATTCTGAAATTGTGCGGTTTTTAACCAGAAAATCCATATTCAATTGTCTCCTCCTGATATAGAATAGAGCAAGTTCTCTTGGATTTCTCACTCTAAGCAGGAGACAATATATTTTTATGTTTTCAATTATTTTTTTATCTACAAAATCATTCCCCCATCGAAATTGATAAACCAAAAATTTGTCTTGGGCGAAATAAATTTCCGAGTTTTTATAGTTTTGGTTTATGTCTGAATCAACACCTGTAGAATCTTTTTGAACATCTGTACCAGTAGAATACTCTTCAACATATGTACCCATAGAATCTTCTTCAACATATGTACCCGTAGAATTTTCTTCAATATCTCTTTCTTGATTTGAAAGAGCGGATTCAAGATTTGCTTGGTACGCCGATTCTTTTGGCCTTTTATTTCGTTTTTTTAATTCAAGAAATTTTTTTTCATTCTTAGTATTTTCTTTTAGATTAGAATCTAAAAGAAGTAACTTTATTGGTATAACCCACGGTTTCTTTTTATAAAAATTATAAAGTATTAATAATTCTGGGAAGAACCAATGCTCAGAATTTGATATGGGACCATTTAGTATTTCTTCATTCATTCCCATCCAATCAAAAAAAATTTCTTTATTGTCTCGATTGCCTGTCTTGCTACGAGAAAAATTGATAATTCGACAATCAAAATATTTTCTATCGATATTTTTTTCCATATCTTTAATAGAATCTTTTACTATATAATTATTGTGGAAATTTGAAAAAACTTTTTGGTTTTTTTTTACATTTAATGGTGACCCATAAATTGAAGAGTACTTCTTATTTTCATAATTAATAAATTTATATGCTAACAGATCATATCTATATTGTTTTTTAAAACTCTTCCTTTCATTCAGTAATGAACCTGTTTCAAAATTTTTTAGTTTTTCATAGCGAATTAATTTCGTTTTTTTAGATGAATCACATAAATCCTTATTTTGAGCCATATAGTGTTCATTGAATCTATTTCTCCATTTTTGTGGGACTAGTCTAGACCAGCTAATCTGAGATAGATCATATTGATATTGATAATTATTCTTTAACCAAGTTATCCATTGATTCATTCCAGAATTATTACAATTCTTATGTCTTAATTCAGAATTAAAAAGTTGTTGTGTTCCACCAAAATAATATTTTATTTCATTTTTAATAAAAAGAGAAGTTCCTTTATATTCAAAGACAGGTTTTAATCTAGATAAGTTAAACAATTGGGTTTGTAATAGTTTGTAAAATACATAGTCTTGGGGAAAGTAGGATAAGCCACAAAAAGTTGTTGCATTTTCATTACTAATATTCGTATTATAAAGTGACTCTTTTATACTCGAAATAAAGTCAATTAACTTTTCACTTTGATTTCTTTTATCAATTCGTTCTTGATTTCTTTTAGTGTATTTATTAAAGTTTTTTTTTGTTGATTTAATAAAAGTTTGTGTATTGATTCTACGAATATTACTAATATATCTACGAATATTAATGATACATAAAAAGATATCTATGTCTATCGTTTCAATGAAAAATTTTATAAAATAATGTGATTTGCGGATTAATCGAATATTTCTTCTTTTTAATCTTTGCCAAAGCTTTTTTCGAAATACTTTTTTTTTTTCTTTTGTTATTTTTTGGATTTGATTTAGGATTGTGTTTGTTTTATCAGTTAGATCCTGCATTTTTTTTTCTGTCAATGAATAATTCGTAAAATATAGTAGGGATTCCTTTTGAATGGCCGAGTCACTAATGGGCAAATTATTGATTATCGAATCGTTTTTAGTTTGACTCAATTCATCTACTTTTATTTTTTTTCTTTTTTCGAAATACTTTTTTTTTATTTCTTTTAATTTTAAAAAGTGAGTACTTTTAAGGATCTGTTTTTTTTGTTCTTTTGAAACTCTTAAAATTATAAAGCATTTCTTTTTAAATTTTCTAATTTTTATTTTTAGTTCTTTAAAAATGGGTTCAAAAAATAATGATAGGTTTGGTTTTCTACCCGAACCAAAAGGTCGGTCAGTTGTCAGTCCAAAAACTGTTAAAAAACAAAAATCATTTTGTGAATCTTTATTTTTCTGTGGATCATTATCAGGAACTCCTAGATTAGATGGGTGCCAAGGTTTCAAACGAAAAGGAAACATTATCTTAATCTGCATACCCTCTTCTAACCAGTTTTTTGGAAATTCGTTTTCGGATAATGGAACTCCGCCATAGGTGCATTTAACATGCATTTCTTTCTTCCAATCCTTGAAATCCCCGGACCATTCGGGAATTTGAAATAATACCATACGGATTATATTTTTAACTATTATCAATGGCGGAAATATAATATATTTTCTAAGAAAAGAGTGGGTTAGTAACAAGCAGCATCTTACTGGTTGACCATGTTCCATAGTATCCCAGGCTTCTGCTATTTCTACACGTGCCAGATCCTTCATATCCTCTTTTTCTTTTTTATCTTTTTTTGTTTCTTTCTCATGTTTTTCTGGCGTTTTTTCTTCCGAAGTTGTGAGTTCTGGGTTTGGCCAAATCAAATTTATAAAAATTCTTTGTATATTTTCAAAAATATCACATATAGTGTAAAAAACATCAAAAAAAATCTTTTGAAATCCGTTGAGTACTTCCCCCGCGAAAAGGGGGCTGATCGGCTCTTGGTACATCAATCTACAAGTAACTACTTTACGTCTTTGAGCACGCATAGTTCCTTTGATTATCTCTCGACGAAAATCCGAATTTGTGTTTGAAAAAGTTGTCAAAATCACGGGATTCTCTTTTTGATCACGACTCTTTTTTGTCTTTTTGCTAGTAAAAATGACTACACGTTTGGTGGGTCTTGAACGAATTTCAGGATCCCCTGCCCCAGTTCCCAAGGTTTCGCCGGACTCGTGTTCCAACTCGGTAATTAATCTGTATGACCATCGCGGAACTTTTTTATAAATTTCTTTTATTTCAATAATTTTTTTTTTTATTGTTTTATTGTTGGGAATAATTCTAACTGCATTGGATAAAAATTTTAAAATTTTGATTCTATGTTCTGAATCAATTCTTACTTGTTCGTGTTCAGGAGCTAAAAGCATTTTTTTAAAATTTAAACTTGATGCTGACTTTACAGTAAATTCATTGATTAAGTTAAACAAATAATAAATTTCGTTTGATAATGATTTTGTATGAAATGGGTTTAGTTTATGTTCAAATTCGAAGCGGTTAATAATAAGAAGGAGACCATGAATCTTATTTATCCAAAACTTTTCTATATAATTTTTTATATAAATTTCATTTTCATTTATAGTTGAGAGTGAAAACAATTTTTTGATTCGTCCGCGATAGGCTCCATTTAAGAAAGGATCATAGACTTTGGGTAAATATTTTTTTTTAGTCTTATCATTACATAACCGGGTTCTTTTTTCGAGTACATTCAGAACAACGGATTTCTTAGCGAAAGTTTTAGCTACATTTTTGTCGAGAACTTTTAATCTATTTATAAAATTTTTGATTATATATATATTTTTATGTTCATTAGTATAACTCCAATGATTATCAAATTCATTAAATTTATTAGAGAGGTCTTTTTCCTTTGTGACTAGAGTCATCTTTCTTTGCATCATTTCCAAAAAAGTTGCCAAACTGGGGGGGTAAGTAAAAGATATTCTTTCTTTTCCATCACTTTGGCATGTATAAAAAAAAT